ATGGATATCTTGATTCGTTAGAAATTGGACAGATAAAGAAATTTCTCATTAAGTTACGTACCTACTTAAAAAAGAATAAACCTCAATTTCAAGAAATTGTATCTTCTACCAAGACATTCACCGAGGAAGCGGAAACCCTTTTGAAGGAAGCTATTCAGGAGCACACTGAACTGTTTCTACTTGAGGAACAAGCATAAATTTATAACTCTAATTTTATTGTTAGAACAAGAGTTATTCTTGCGAATTATTTCTGATTCAAATCATTCAAAAAGGGGGTTTCTTGGTATCGCCACTTTTAAAATAGATGGAAAAAAATTGCGTCCAATAGGATTTGAACCTATACCAAAGGTTTAGAAGACCTCTGTCCTATCCATTAGACAATGGACGCTTTTCATTCCTATTTCATTCTTTCGCATTCTCCCTTTATCCTTTATCTTTTTGAGAAAAATAAATGAAAATTTTTTTAGGGAAAAAAAGAATGCATATTCAAATGGATTATGCATATAAAATAAAGAATATGGGGCGGGTAGCGGGAATCGAACCCGCATCGTTAGCTTGGAAGGCTAGGGGTTATAGTCGACGTTAATTTATCATTCTTAACGTCTCTAATTCAAAACCGAACATGAAAATTTTGTTTCATTCGGCTCCTTTATGGAAAATTGATGTATTCTCAGAAACAAAAATTAGATCCATAACATCTATGTCAGCTTTTCTTATTAAAGACACCCAAAGCCACTCGCTTTCTAGATGATCCCTCTAGAGAAGGGGGATTCTACTATCCCAAATCCGTCTAATCTAGTTACTTCGTTCCCTATTTCCACTCGAGGGATCCTGAGGATTTTATTTAGTTTCCACCGAGCTAAAATAATATGCTGATGGTTCTAGTAAACCAAAACTACCAGTTTATAGCTATTTGGCTTTAATCTTAGCTTATACAAGACAAAAATTTAAGATCTAGTTACGATTGGAAATGCACTTTTGTTTTTTATCTTCATCCATAGATCCTTTACTTATATTTATTAATTGGAAGATTTAATCCCATTTTTTTTTTATTATGCTTCGTGACTCTATAACCTTTTTATTCAATTTCAATTGAACTTTGGATACAAATCGTGAGAATTTCTATTTTTCCTCAAATATGCTATTGAGGGGAAAAGGATTAAACTCTTTTTAGGAAATAAAGTTTTTTTTTGATCGGAATATGAAAAACCCGAAAGACCCCTTAACTTTTTAAGTTATTAATTGAACGAATCACACTTTTACCACTAAACTATACCCGCTTCATATTCATTATTATATATGAATATACCTTTTGTCGAACAAAGGAATGAGATGCTATCTTAATAGCATCAGATTCATTAAAACTTGAGCGTTGACACTTCATCCTCCCCGACCAGGGGTACTTGAAGTCGAAGTACAGAAAGTTTTTTAAAATAACCAAATTATAATAAAGTTAGAATAAAACAAAAAGTCTCATTTTTCACTTGTTATAAGTCATTACTGACAGTCCAAAATTGAAGGAATTATTGAAGCTGGGCTATAACCACGACGAATTCCTCATTTTTTTTTTACTTTCCCGTCAACTGAACTATTTTTGAATTTGAACTCGGATTAATTGGATCTTAAATGTTCAATGTCCCTTGAACAAATAAAAGAGTTATGTTATATATGTTATAACATATGTGTGTTTCATTTTTTATATTATATTATTTAATATCTGTATGTGTTTTTTTCCAGTTAAATAATTAACTAAATTGAAAAAAAAAAAGACTCGAAATTCAAAATACTACTTAATTCAAAATTTCATAAAATTAATAAAAAAAAATTATTAATTTGAATATTCTTTCATTTTCTTATTTTATAGTATTTTCTATAGTAGTATATTACTAATACTAAGAAATTACACTTGGAATCTTGGAATGGAGATAAAAACTAAGAAATTACACTTGGAATCTTGGAATGGAGATAAAAATTTTCTTTATTATTACTTCAATAACAAGTATCTTTGATTTGATATAATAAAAACAAAAAATGAAATCATTTTTTCTATGAAATGATTGATTCATCAGAAGTAATGTAATAACCCGGCCTGGTTAAGTACTGGCCGGGGGAATGGACTTTTCTTACAAAATGAAGGAAGTAAGTCAATTTAAATCTTTTTTTACTTCGCCTGTCACACCACATAAAAAATTTTCAATTTGAATTGGGAGAGATGGCTGAGTGGACTAAAGCGACAGATTGCTAATCCGTTGTACGAGTTATTTGTACCGAGGGTTCGAATCCCTCTCTCTCCGTTCCCCTCGATCGCTTCAGACTTTCAAAATCTTTTTTTTTATTCCTCACGTCCAGGATTACGGCCCGGATCATTAGATAAGAATCCAAAGATGAAGAGAGAAACGAAAAATATGACTACTGTGTAAACAAAGAGTTTGAGAGTAAGCATTACACAATCTCCGAGATTTTTTTTTGAAAAGGGAAATAGATTGCCTATTTTTTATCACATACACTATGTTGACATAGTGCCCCAAAAAGAAAATGAAGTCTTTTCTTGAAAAAGGTGATTTTTACTAATTTTTTGTTTTTGTAATGTAATAATAATAAGAAAAGCAAGATTCTGATTCCTTCATTACCAAAAATTTTTGGTATTTTTGGTCATATCCATTATTTGGTATTGTGGGGTCTTTAGAAAGTCCTTGTTTACTGGAAGGTCAGAACAAGGAAATAAGTTGATCCAAATTTATCACCGTGCGATTATTCAATATAATACAAGAACAAGAATTTGTATTTTCCAATGGAGGGTTCATAATGTAAAATTGATAAGATCTTATCAATTTTCTAAAAATTTGTTTCGTAAAAATCATGAATTTTTTGGAGCATTAAAAATTTTATCGAAAACTTACAGCAGCTTGCCAAACAAAGGCTAAGAGCAAAAATAGTACAGGTATGACAGGCATAACATCTACGATAGGATTGAAAAAGGCATAAGCCTCGGGCAATTTGCCGAAGAAAAAACTACTCGAAGAAAGGGTAGAATTAAGACAAATACAGATTAAACTAAAGATATTAAGCATAACAAACATTTCATTCTTGTAGATTATAAAATTCGATTTTGATTGAGTTCTTTTTATGAGGGAAAAATTAAAAGGTAGGTCAAAAAACCTTCTTGTTCTTCGAACGCTCTCAAATCAAAAATCTTCCCTTTCATTCTCAAATGAGAATACAAGGAATTTTAGTTTCATACAATATCTTAATTTAATTTTATGGAATGATCAATCATTTTTTTTCTATATTTTCATGTGTTGAATCTTAACAGTAATATATTTCATATATATTTGAATTGGGATTGACGAACGACTAATACCAATATTAGTCTTTATTAGTCTCAAAGAGAAATTCGAAATCAAAATGGGGCGTGGCCAAGTGGTAAGGCAACGGGTTTTGGTCCCGTTATTCGGAGGTTCGAATCCTTCCGTCCCAGAGCGTCTACATGATAAAGGAAAGATTCTTCTCTTTAACAAATTTCTCTTTAAGTTTGGAAATTATTTTCTTTAATCTTGGATATAGTGTCACCTTTTGTTCTGATTTTTCTATCAAAATAAAACTTTTTTCATTTAGTTTTTCACAAATGCCATTGATTGTACGGGTAGAAATAAAGATATTTCATTGAATTATAAATTCAAAAAAAATTTTGGGTATATCATTAAGAGACTACTATTTTAATAGTCATATTGAAGTAAGTTACTTAGGAAAACTCTTTATTTCCATGAAATCTGAATTCCATAATGAATTACATAATACAAGAATTCAGATTTTCTATTTTCATACTCATGAAAACAAAAATTCTTTTTTTATGAGCCTGGGTACTCGAAGAAATTTGAAAAATCTATATTATAAATATAAAGAAACTTATGACTTTTTCGAGTTATTGGAATAGCTTCTATTTTGTCAATAACTAATTTTATTCCGGAATTGGAAAATCCATAGGGCCGCTCTTTTTAGATTTAGAGTTTATTTGTTTGAGAAGAATTTTTTCCATAATTTAACATAACATCCCGAATGATCTGTTGAAGATTTAAATTAGATTTAAGGAAATGATTCACTTTTCTTTTCTCTTTTTTAGAAATTTCTTTCACCCCATAGGATAGAAGGGCGAAATAACTTAAATCTTTTATAATATAAGACTTTTTTCCAGATAATTATTTACCTTTCCCTGGATACATACATAAAAAATATTTTGTATCATTGATCCAATGACTATTTATGATTCCATATTGAATCAATTGCATACCGTTTCAAAATAAAATTTAAAATGAGAGGAGTGTTATGGTAAAACTTTGTTTAAAACGATGTGGTAGAAAGCAACGTGTGACTTGAAGGACATAATTCACTGTGGATTTTTCCATCCGCCCATTTTCTATAGGAATGAAGATGCTCTTGAATCGACATAGTTTGTTCTGTTCCTATTAGGAACTCAATTTGTATTGGGTTGGTAAATAGGAATAGTACATGATGAGGCTCGAGCAAAATGTATTGATTCATTTATCGGGGGGGCGAATCTAGGGTTAGTAACAATTAATAAATTAGACTACTTTGTTAAGTATATCTTCAATATAGAAATTACAATTTTAAATTGCAGGATTCAAATCCCAACAATTTGGAAATAAAATAAATAACATTTTTTATATTACATTACAAGGGAAAAAATCGTTCATATTATCTTTCCATAGAAGGAAATAACAAAAAACAAAAGGTATGTTGCTGTCGTTTTGAAAAGGGGGATAAGGATCACTAAAGTAATGTCTAAACCTAATGATTTTAAAAAGTAAAGAGAAAGAATTCCGGAACAAGGAAACACTATTTTCAATTGTTTCAATATTTTTTTTAGTATAATGATGGAGACTAAAAAAAGATTCGAGACGAAACAAACAAAAGAGGTTAGAGACGACTCAAGAAATGCCTAAGGATTTACTTTCGGACTTTTTCAGAATTACCCAACTTGAGTTATGAGTACGAATGATATTTCTTTTTTTTTCTTTTTTATGTAAGTTTTATGTAAGTAAGAACAGAAAAACTTAAATCATAGTCTAAGTCATAAATTTATATATATATTTTACATTATATACAGAAATATTAGAATTCTTTTTTCTCGAGCCGTATGAGGAGAAAACCTCTTATACGTTTCTAAGGGGGGTTATTTATCTATATCTATCCCAATGAGCGAGAAATCGTTGAAATTAATGTTCGATCCCGATGAGAAGGAAGAGATTTTCAAAAGGTGTTTTTTATGATCCAATGAAAAATCAAACTTATTTAAACGTTCCTGCTATTCGTTATTTCCTTTAAAAAGGTGCTCAACCTACAGGAACTGTTCATGATGTTTTAAGAAAAGCAGAATAAAAAAAAATTCATAAAATAAATAAAAAAAATTAGAAAAAAAGAAAGGTAATTAGTATAAATTTGTGTGGTAATTATTTAGTCACAATTGCTCTTTTCTTGTTCTATATTATGTTTTATATATACCCTATTTTTTGTTGTACCAATCCAATACAAATCCTTATTTTTTTTTTATTCATTTTTTTTTTTCAACAATTTATTCATATTGACAATGGTGTGTCGAACAAATATAATTTGATCGTAGATAAATAGATCTGTTTATTTTGATCCTTATTTATTTATGGGTTTTTCCTTTACTTCATTCAAATTATGGGTTTGCTAAATTTACTATTTGTTATATAAGATATATTTTTTTCACGAAAATCAAAAATTTTTTCTATTTTATAAAAAGGGGGTCGGTCTTTAAATGTAAATTTTTACATTTTTTTTATCTATCTTAAATTTTATCCAATCCACTTTGCTATTTTGTTTGCTATTTTGTTTAATTGATCATCTAATCTTTCCTTTATATTTCTTTTGAATTCAAAATGCAATGTTTTTACGTAGTTGTATAGTTCAATTTCATTTTTTCCACTTGTATATACATATTTATCTGGGTTGCTAACTCAATGGTAGAGTACTCGGCTTTTAAGTGCGATTATGGTTTTTTACACATTTGAATGAAGTAACGAATTCGTCCAGACTTTTGGTAGAGTCTATAAGACCACGACTGATCCTGAAAGGTAATGGATGGAAAAAACCGCATGTCGTAATAAAATAATAAAAAATAATGGAATTCCATTTTCATTTTTTCTTATTATATTCTTTCTTATTTTTATTTTAAGAAATTCACAGTTAGAATTTGGTCTAGTGAATAAATGGATAGAGCTCTATGGCTCTAATTCTGGTAAAAAAAAAAAGCAACGAACTTTTATTCTTAATCTTAATTTGAATAATTTCCCGATCTAATTAAACGTTAAAAATAACTTAGTGCCTGATGTGGGGAAGGGGTCTCCTGTAAATAGACCTTTGATTCTTTTTTTTAAGAATAAAAAAAATCCTACCTATTTTCTATTACGGATTGAAAACTAATGTGTAGAAGAAACAGTATACTGACAAAAAAAAATTCCAAAGTCAAAAGAGCGATCGGGTTGCAAAAATAAAAGATTTTTTATCCTCTGATAATTTATTTAATAGAACGAAGATAAACCTATTGGATAGTAGAAGGGGAGAGGAAAAAGATCTGTTGATTGGACTCTGCATTTCCGGGGTATATATTTTTTTCATACATGATACATACTCTGTTCTGACCGTATTGCACTATGTATAATTTGATAATACAAGAAATACCTATTGTTTCTGGTTCAAGTAGAAATTGAAGTCAATGGAAGAATTACAAGGATATTTAGAAAAAGGTAGATCTTGGCAACAATATTTCCTATATCCGTTACTCTTTCAAGAGTATATTTATGCACTTGCTCATGATCATGGTTTAAATGGTTTGATTTTTTATGAACCCGTAAAAGTTTTTGGTTATGATAATAAATCTAGTTTATCACTTGTAAAACGTTTAATTATTCGAATCTATCAAAAGAATTCTTTGATTTCTTTGGTTAATTATTCTAACCAAAATTTTTTTATTGATCACACTCATAACATTTTTTTTTATTCTCGTTTTTATTCTCAAATTCTATCAGAAAGTTTTGCAATTATTGTGGAAATTCCATTTTCCTTGCGATTAGTATTTTATTTAGAAAAAAAAGAAATACCAAAATATCATAATTTACGATCAATTCATTCAATTTTTCCTTTTTTAGAAGACAAATTATTGCATTTAAATTATGTTTTAGATATACTAATACCTCATCCCATCCATATGGAAATCTTGGTTCAAATCCTTCAGTGCGGGATTCAAGATGTTCCCTTTTTACACTTATTGCAATTCTTTCTTCACGAATACCATAATTGGAATAATTTTTCCATTACTCAGAAGAAATCTATTTATGTTTTTTCGAAAGAAAATAAAAGATTCTTTTGGTTCCTATATAATTCTTATGTATTTGAGTGCGAAATTTTATTAGTGCTTATTCGTAAACAATCCTCTTATTTACGATTAACTTCTTTTAG